ATGGCAGTTCCAAAAAAACGTACTTCTATGTCAAAAAAACGTATTCGTAGAAATATTTGGAAGAAAAAAGGATATTTAGTTGCAGTAAAAACTTTTTCTTTAGCGAAATCGGTTTCCACCGGGCATTCAAAAAGTTTTTTTGTGCGACAAACAAATAATAAAGTCTTAGAATAATCTCAATTGATATAGCCTAAAGAACCTCAAATTTTGTAAGATGAATGTTAACTAATGTATTTTTCTGTATTGAATTTCTCAATATTACTTAGAACTCACTGCTGTGATATATAGAATAAGAGTTTTTTGTATATTGGGTTCTAAGTATTATTTTTTTCCCTATCGCAATTGTACTTTTCTATTGTGAAAAGTACAATTGTGATAGAGATTGAAACTCTTTTGTTATATGCCTATCCCAAAACTTAATTGGTTTTGTAAATGGTATTCTAAATTATAAATTATATGCACAATAAAGAATATTAATACTTTAATTTTAATATACTAAGGTATCGAAATCATTAGAAAAATAAAAAATCAAATAAATCTTTTTCATTTGAATCCATGAAATCGGATAAATGAAAAACAAATCATAAAAAAATAGAGAAAAAAAGACAATTCTTAGTTTTATACCTCAACCGAGAAAAAACTATGGAGTTCCAACTGTTTGGAGAAAACTTAGTTTCTAGTACATGAAAGTTGATTGTTAAAAAACCTACGACGATACTACCTGGGTAGGTATTTTATTGAGGATTCAAATATTTAAACCACAAACCAGTCTTTATTCATTGATTCTAATTAATGTTTCCTGAACTATATTGAATCCTTGAATCTCGACGATTCAACATGAATTGACTATTATTATTTCAAGTAAGCCGCCGTGGTGAAATCGGTAGACACGCTGCTCTTAGGAAGCAGTGCTAAAGCATCTCGGTTCGAGTCCGAGTGGCGGCATCTTCTAAAAGAGATACAATAGATCCTAAAATGTATTCAATTCGCGATTTCCAATTCTGTAATGGGACCCCTTTTATGATATTTGCGACTTTAGAACATATATTAACTCATATCTCTTTTTCGATCATTTCAATTGTGATTATGATTCATTTGATGACCTTATTAGTCCACAAAATTGTAGGATTACGTGATTCATCAGAAAAAGGGATGATAGCTACCTTTTTCTCTATAACAGGATTATTAGTTTCTCGTTGGATTTCTTCGGGACATTTTCCATTAAGTAATTTATACGAGTCATTAATCTTCCTTTCGTGTAGTTTCTTCATTATTCATATGATTCCCAAGATACGTAACCTTAAAAACGATTTAAGCACAATAATTGCACCAAGTACCATTTTTACTCAAGGCTTTGCCATGTCGGGTCTTTCAACTGAAATGCATCAATCCGCAATATTAGTACCTGCTCTACAATCTCAGTGGTTAATGATGCACGTAAGTATGATGTTATTGAGCTATGCAGCTCTTTTATGCGGATCATTATTATCAGTCGCTCTTCTAGTCATTACATTTCGAAAAAACATCAAAATTTTTTGTAAAAGCAATAATTTTTTAATTAAGTCATTTTTCTTTGGTGAGATTGAATATTTGAATGAAAAAAGAAGTGTTTTTAAAAACACTTCTTTTCCTTCATTTCGAAATTATTACAAATATCAATTAACTGAGCGTTTGGATTATTGGAGTTATCGTGTCATTAGTCTAGGGTTTACCTTTTTAACCATAGGTATTCTTTGTGGAGCAGTATGGGCTAATGAGGCATGGGGGTCCTATTGGAATTGGGACCCCAAGGAAACTTGGGCATTTATTACTTGGACCATATTCGCGATTTATTTACATACTAGAACAAATATAAATTGGAAAGGTACGAATTCGGCACTTGTAGCTTCTATAGGATTTATTATAATTTGGATATGTTATTTTGGGATCAATCTATTAGGAATAGGTCTACATAGTTATGGTTCATTCACATAAACATCTAATTGAATAAACTACATGAAGAATACATAAGATAAAAACATCATCCCATATATAATGAAAGTTTGTTTTTATGAGTTTTTGAGAACCATTTAAATTTGAATGATTCCTTGATTCAAATGGTTCTCAAAAACTCGAGATGTATCTAATTACAATTCTTATTCATTTTATTTCTTTTTTCATTATACAGTACAGCAAACGATTTTCAAAATATTAAATTCAAAGAATTATAAGACTTTCCTTCCGTTTCATTAATGAAACACTATCTATGATAATAATTGGATAAGATAGCGTGTACCTTGTCAACTGATAACGAAAGAACAAAATCGGGATAAATACCAATACTTATTACGGGTAGAAAGATACAGATTGAAAGAAATAGTTCTCGTAGTCCAGAATCCCAAAAATTAGAGTTTGGAATATTAAATAACTTGTATCCATAAAACATCTGACGTAACATAGATAATAAATAAATAGGAGTTAATATCATTCCAATTGCCATTACAAAAGTAATTAGCATTTTTGACATTAAAAGATATTTTGTACTAGTAATTAGTCCCAAAAATACTACAAATTCCGCAACAAAACCACTCATTCCTGGCAATGCAAGAGAAGCCATTGAGAAGCTACTGAACATGGTAAATGTTTTTGGCATTGGGATAGATATCCCTCCCATTTCTTCGAGATAAACAAGACGTGTTCTATCACAACTTGTTCCCGCCAAGAAAAAAAGTGCAGCACCAATAAATCCATGAGAGAGCATTTGTAAAATAGCTCCATTGAGTCCCATGTCGGTTATAGAACCAATTCCTATAATTGTGAAACCCATGTGAGATACAGAGGAATAGGCTATTCTCTTTTTTAAATTACGTTGACCAAGAGAAGTTGAAGCTGCATAGATTATTTGCATTGTTCCTATTATCACCAACCAAGGAGAAAATATAGAATGAGCGTGGGGTAGTAATTCCATATTGATCCGAATCAATCCATATGCGCCCATTTTTAATAGGATTCCAGCTAAAAGCATACATGTACTGTAATGTGCTTCTCCATGGGTATCAGGTAACCATGTATGTAGGGGTATAATCGGCAATTTGACAGCATAAGCAATAAGGAAGCCAAAATAGAATATTATTTCCAATGCCACAGGATATGATTGATTAATTAATCTTTCAAAATCTAATGTTGGTTCATTGGAACCATATAAACCCATACCTAGAACTCCTATTAAGAAAAAAATGGAACCCCCTGCAGTGTACAAAATAAACTTTGTAGCCGAGTAGAGACGTTTCTTTCCCCCCCACATGGATAAAAGTAAGTAAACAGGAATTAATTCTAACTCCCACATGATGAAAAAAAGTAAAAAGTCTCGAGAGGAAAATAATCCTATTTGACCACTGTACATTGCTAGCATCAGGAAATAGAACAACTGCGAATTTCGAGTAATTGGCCAAGCTGCTAAAGTTGCTAAAGTAGTGATAAATCCTGTCAGTAAAATGGGTCCTATGGAAAGTCCATCGATTCCTAGTCTCCAGTGGAAATCAAAAACATCTATCCATTTAGAATCTTCCTTCAATTGCATTAATGGATCATCCAATTGGAAATGATAACAGAATGCATAAGTCGTTAGAAGGAGTTCTAATAAGCATATACACATAGTATACCACCTAAACATCTTATTCCCTCTATGAGGGAAAAAGAAAATTGAGGAACCCGCGAATATCGGTAAAACAACAAGTATTGTTAACCAAGGAAAATAACTCGTGATAAAGACTAGATACATTTTGACCAGAAAAGCCCGTCCTCAAAATAATATATTTTGTCGAGCACGGGCTTTTGTCGGTAAAGAGGAATCACAAACGATTCAAGTGGAGTTTTTTGTAACGTATCAATAAGATAGAGCCATGCTGCGAGTTGTTTCAGGCCCTAAATAAACACGGACACTCAAAAAATCTGTTGGGCAGGCAGATTCACATCTCTTACAACCTACACAGTCCTCGGTTCTTGGCGCGGAAGCTATTTGCTTGGCTTTACATCCGTCCCAAGGTATCATTTCCAATACATCTGTGGGGCAAGCTCGTACACATTGAGTACACCCTATACATGTATCATAAATTTTTACTGAATGTGACATTGGATCTATAAAGTACAGTTTTGAACATAAAAGATTTTCGATCTGGTCAAATCAAATTAGTAGTAAATGAATCATATATTATATATTGTAATATTGTAGACACCAGACGAAACAGTGGTTTATTAAAAACAATCAATATATTTCTTAAATCAATCTGTTTATGAGAAAAGGTCAAGACACTTTGATTTTCGTTTCAACAATTATGATGATACGAGTTGCACATGCGAATTAAAATTAATTGGCCAACAAATCGGTCATCATTATTTCAATATAAATATAAAAATGCAATTCAATAAAATGGAATTGAATTCAAATTCAATAAAAAATAGTATTTCAATTCTATTAAATATTTTTATGTGTCTTTATTTAAATTATCTATGATGATTATCACTAATTATTCAACAAATTCGATTGATTAATACGAGTTGATTTTCTGTTACGATGGATCGACGAAACAATAGCAAGTCCAATAGCTGCTTCAGCAGCTGCAATGGCTATAACAAAGATTGAGAAAATGTCTCCTTTTAATTGTCGACTATCAAATATATCAGAAAATGTTACAAGATTGATATTAACCGAATTTAGTATAAGCTCAAGACACATAAGCGCTCTAACCATGTTTCGACTTGTGATCAATCCATAGATACCGATAGAAAATAAATAAACACTCAAAAAAAGGACATGCTCAAACATCATTGACTAACTCCTTATCAATCTCGATTCATTTCAATATGAACAACAATTCAACCGATTCAATTGATTAGAATAGAACAATTACACAACAAAAGAAGATATTGACGGTAGATAGATTTAACTAAAAATTTCTATTTATTTATTTATTTAGAATTTAGTTAGAATTCTAAGAATTGGGAATCATTATAAGTTAAGTATTTTTATTGCTTATTGTCGAGCCATAGTAATTGCACCTATCAAGGAAACTAAAAGAATTATTGAAATGAGTTCAAATGGAAGATAAAAATCTGTTGATAAATGAATCCCAATTTGTTGAACGTTATTTATTAGGTCCTGTTCCATAATCTGGTTTGACCTTGCAGTCCAAATAATTCCATACCATGACGTATCTGGGATAGTAGTAATTAGTGAAAAAAGAATAGTTGTACAAACCATCAAAGTGACCCCATCTCCAATGGTCCAAAAATTGGAATTATTGGAATATTCTGAACCATTCATGAACATTACAGCAAATATGATCAAGATATTTACGGCTCCCACATAAATAAGGAGCTGTGCGGCAGCTACAAAATAGGAGTTCGATGAAATATAGAATAAGGATATACAAACAAGAACCAATCCCAACGAAAAGGCAGAATAAATTGGATTGGTAAATAATACTACCCCCAGACCCCCTAATACAAGAATTGACCCCAGAAATACAACAAGAATATCATGTATTGGTCCAGGTAAATCCATTATGTATAAAATACAAAATAAATAACTTTAACTATTTCATGACCTTACTTTAACTTTACTAAATAAATGGTCCAGGAAAGGAAAAGGGGTTACCCTATTTTTGTTTTCTTGTATATAATATTGTATATGATACATTTATAATTGAATTGAATTTGAATATGGATTAATGTAGATATAGATAAAATTATCGGGCCAACCTTACTTTATTTATATTTATCCGAAAGAAAAAAGTAGTTGAAATTTGCTATTTCGAAATCATCACTAAAAATATATTTTTAGTTTAAATCAAAGAGTGATTCTCAACAATCATTAGTTTTTATTTGTAGTTACTGACTACCCAAAATAAAAAGCTTGGATCCTTTATATCAAAACAAAATCTTAGTAATCGGTAATTGTTCTTGAATCAAAGGGTTTATCTTTGTCTATTTTTATTTGAGTCGAATTCATAACTGTTTGAATTGTATAATCTCCAATTATTGAGATTGGTAATCGACCCAAAGCAATTTGATTATAATTCAATTCGTGACGATCATAAGTAGAAAGTTCATATTCTTCAGTCATTGATAAACAATTTGTTGGACAATACTCGACACAGTTACCACAAAATATACAAACCCCGAAATCTATACTATAATTAAGTAATTGTTTCTTTTTAATATCTCTTTCAAATCTCCAATCAACAACGGGTAGATCTATCGGGCATACACGAACACATACTTCACAAGCAATACATTTATCAAATTCAAAGTGGATTCTACCCCGGAAACGCTCTGATGTGATCGATTTTTCATAAGGATATTGAATAGTTACAGGTAAACGATTTGTGTGGGATAAGGTAATTATGAAACTTTGACCAATATACCTTGCAGCTCGTATTGTTTGTTGACCATAATTGATGGACCCAATTACCATAGGGAACATATTGTAGATATACATGAAAAATTTGACGTTTCTTTCTCTTGTTTGATAGAGATTATGAATCTAAAATAGTGTTATCATATTCTCTTATTTATAATGAAAGAAGTTGGGAAGAAGTTGTTAATAACAGATTACCTAGAGAAATAGGTAAAAGAAATTTCCATCCAAGATTTAATAACTGGTCCATTCTCATTCTAGGTAAAGTCCATCTTGTTGTGATAGAAATGAAGAGAAACAAATAAGCTTTAGTTAATGTAATAAGGATACCCATTGTCATTCCAAAAATGCTGGCGATTTTTTTTATTCCGAAAAGCTCATAAATGGATATATACGGAATAGGTAAATTCCACCCACCTAAGTAAAGAACTGTTACAAATAATGAAGAAACTAATAAATTTAGGTAAGAAGCAAGATAAAATAAACCATATTTGATACCCGAATACTCGGTTTGATAACCTGCTACTAATTCCTCCTCCGCTTCTGGTAAATCAAAGGGCAATCTCTCACATTCGGCTAGAGAAGAAATTAGAAAAACAATAAATCCTATAGGCTGGCGCCACAGATTCCACCCCCAAAAACCATATTTTGACTGTGCTCCAACTATATCAACTGTACTTGAACTGTTAGATAATCATAGTCGATAATAACATCACTGTTCCCACCGCTATTTCAAAACCGTACGTGAGACCTCAGCTTCATACGGCTCCTCGATGGCCACAAAAAAATTTAAGGATGGGTTCAGTATTATCACCATCTTTGGATGGATAGAATAAAGATACATTGGAAAGTCCCAAATTAGACCAATGGAATTCTGTCTGCTAGAATAAGAAAAAAAGTGCTTCCGAATTGATCTCATCCTTTACAATAAAAATTTATCTTTGTTCGGTAATAACTTAATATTTCAATAAAATACTCCTTATATCAATCAATACAAAATAAAAAGAATTAGTCATTAGTTCATGAATCGTGATAAGAATTCAATATGTATGAATATGGATAGAGAAAAGAATAAATAAGGATCCCCCTTTTTATTATTCATTCAATTACTACATTCCATTTCTTTTTTCCTGTTCTTCTGTCTCAGAGGAGGATACTCAAAAATAAAATAAAGAATTAATTCGTTCTTGATAGTCATTTCTTTAACCAGTGAATAGGAGCATACTCTAGATCGGAATCGTAGGGAAGTACTACTTGATCATTTCTACCAATTTCAAGTCCTTATTATGATTCGTTTTATGAAGAAATACCCCTTTTTTGATACCCTACATTATCTCCATTACTAATCCTTTGTGTACCTTGGTGTTCCTAACCGTCCACTGACTTTTTTTTGATTGATCCCCGGTATAGTAATACATATGAGACAGTAGTAGAAACTCCATACAGTTGATCTTTTGTTTGCGCCCGCTTCAAGATATGATGACTAATCAAAAAATCTTAATCTTGGGGTAAGCAGTTTGCACTGCTTATTTTTACTTCAACTTTATTCTTGTACATAGGGAATGAGATTGTTTCTTCTTACTACAAATTTGGAAGCTGTTTAGTTTCACTCATATAACTATCTGGTTTAACTCATCAACCCGAATGCTGAATAAAAAAAAATGAAAACATCTATTCAATACATTGAACCTCTTTCTTTTTTATTTTATTTCTAGAAGAGAGGTTCAAAGTTCATATTCCAACGAATCGCACGTAGAGATATTGATAACACACATAGAGTTAATGGTATTTCATAACTAATAGATTGAGCAGCAGCTCGTAGACCACCTAAAAAGGAATATTTATTATTCGATCCATATCCTGACATAAGAAGCCCAATAGGAGCAATACTAGAAATGGCGATCCATAAAAAAACACCTATACTGAGATCGGCTAAAACAAGACGATACCCAAAAGGAATTACTAAATAACTTAGTAGAATTGATATAACCGCTATAGACGGTCCCACACTAAACAAACGAATATCTCCTCGAGATGGGAGGAGGTCCTCTTTAAAAAGTAGTTTAGTCCCATCCGCTATAGCTTGAAGAATTCCCAACGGGCCAGCATATTCAGGCCCAATACGTTGTTGTATCGCTGCAGATATTTCTCTTTCTAACCACACAATTACTAGTACCCCCATTGTTATTCCCAATATAAGGGTCAAAATGGGTACAATCCATATTAGTCCATACACTTCTTTTAAAAACCCCGATGTATAAAAAGAATTGATAGTTTGTACTTCTGTCGTATCAATTATCATTTCAACGATCAACTTCTCCCATAATGATATCTATACTACCCAATATCGTCATGATATCAGCCAATTTCATTCTTTTAACTAGCTGAGGAAGAATTTGCAAATTGATAAAACCAGGTGGACGAATTTTCCATCTCCAGGGGAAAACACTATTATCTCCTATCAAATAAATTCCCAATTCTCCTTTTGGGGCTTCCACTCTCACATAAAGTTCTTGTTTCGACAATTCTAAATTGGGTGAGGGTTTTTTACTAATAAATCTATATTCAAAATCATTCCATTCGGAATTCTTTGCTCTATCAAAGCGTCGTACTTCTAAATTTTCATAAGGTCCTCCAGGAATTCCTTCTAGAGCTTGTTGAATAATTTTTATGGATTCCTTCATTTCACCGATTCGTACTAAATAACGAGCTAATGAATCTCCTTCTTTTTGCCATTGGACTTCCCAATCGAATTCATTGTAACACTCATAATGATCAACTTTACGAAGATCCCATTGGATTCCAGAAGCTCGTAACATTGGTCCTGATAAACCCCAATTTACAGCTTCTTCTCCACCAATAATGCCCACTCCTTCAACTCGTTCCAAAAAAATGGGATTCCACGTAATAAGTTTTTGATATTCAACAACTCCTGTTAAAGAATAATCGCAGAAATCCAAACATTTATCTATCCATCCATAAGGTAGATCAGCAGCTACTCCTCCAATACGGAAATAATTATGCATCATTCGCATACCTGTGGCGGCTTCGAATAGATCATATATCAATTCCCTTTCTCTGAAAATATAGAAAAAGGGAGTCTGTGCACCGATATCCGCCATAAAAGGTCCAAGCCATAACAAATGAGAAGCTATACGGCTCAATTCCAGCATAATTACTCTGATATAGCTAGCTCTTTGAGGTACTTGAACATTTTCCAATTGTTCTGGCGCATTTACGGTTATTGCCTCTGTGAACATAGTAGCTAAATAATCCCATCGTGTTACATAAGGTAGATATTGTATAATTGTTCGATTTTCCGCTATCTTTTCCATTCCTCTGTGTAAATAGCCCAATATGGGCTCACAGTCAATAACATCTTCACCGTCGAGAGTAACGATTAGTCGGAGAACACCATGCATTGATGGGTGGTGAGGCCCCATATTGACTATCATGAGATCTTTTCTTGTAACCGGTACTGTCATATCTTTTCTTCCTTAATTCATTATTCCATGAATTCCTCAAAACGAGACTCATCAAAACGAAAAATTGAATACTACTAAAAAAAATTCAAACGATTAAATTAACGAGTTTTTGGCTCTCGAATATCCAACTGACCAATTAATTTCTTATAGCGTACTCTATTTTTCTTTGACAAATAAGCCAGCAACCGTTGACGTTTTCCTAGAATTTTTCGTAGACCTCTTTGTGATAAAAAATCTTTTTTGTGCAATTCCAAATGTGAAGTAAGTCTCCGTATCTTATTGGTGAAACTGAATACTTGAAATTCAACAGAACCCTTGTTTTCTTCTTTTTCTTCTTGTGGAATAATGGAAATGAATGAATTTTTGACCATAAAAAATTTTTCTATCCTTTTTCTTTCTTTTTCATGGATTTTTCCGATCAGGAAAAATAAAAAAAAAAGAATTATGCCGGTTATTTTAATCTAGTACACACATCTAGTACACACATCTAGTACTAGTACACACATCTAGTACACACAAAAATTTGGATTTATTCATATACTACTTCTTTATTTTATCCAAATCAAATTTTCAATTTGATTTGGATAGAAAGGGATAATATGTTTCCGCATTAACGAAAGAAAAGAATTTATTTCTATCTAAAAGGATTCCCCTAATTTATTTATTCCTATATCCAATTGAATGGATACACCATTCAATCTGTATTATTTACCAAAATATAACATAGCATATGCATACATCTTTTGGCTTTCATATACCGAAAATGTCACGGAATATAGATATATATATGATATAGGAAATATACTATTAAATTAAATAATTCTAAATCGTGGATACATATGTATCCTTGACATACTGAAACGACTGCCATTATTGGTATCAAACCAATAGCGATTCATACAAGCTAAATCTTCTAATCGGTAATTGGGCCAAAGAACAAATTTGCATTTAATGAATTTATTTGTATCCGTATTAAGGTGCTTGTCCTCATCCAAAAATTTTCCAGAGTTTCTTATGTTATTTTCATTGCAAAATAATGGATTTCCATTTCTATCCGTAACATTCCAATTATGGGAATTGAAACAAATTAACATTCTCAATTCTCTGCGACGTCTAGGAGATAGAATATTTTCGGGAACAAGGAAATCATAATAATTTGTGTCCCCATTCACAAGCATATTCCCATATCGTACAATGGGTTTATCCAAATTCCTCTTATCAATATATCTTTTTTTTATGCATTTTCTATTAGTTTGGTGTTTATTGTTCTCGACCAATGAAATACTTATAGTTTGATATATAATCAATTTTCCATCCCTTTTTATAGATAGACGAATTGGTTCGATAATTAATATTCCCTTTTTTATCAATTCTGTAAGAGCTAGATCTTTCTGAATTAGCATTACATCCAGATGCATCTCTCCTCTTTGAATCGAGGATATAGCAATTTCTTTTGGATTTATCAGTCTAAGTAAGAGACAATATACCTTGATATTATTGATCATTCTTTGGTTCAAGGAGTCATCCCATCTTAGTTGAAAAAGGAAATATTTTTTCAGGAAGAAATCTAGTTCTGCTTCCTTGTTTTTCTTGGATTGTTTTTTCTTCTTACCTTTTTTAATGGTAATGTCTGATCTCGCATAATTCTCTTCAATATCTTTTTTTTTGTTTTCTTTTCGTAGATCTGATACAAGATTTACTTGGTCCTGTTGCTCATTTTTTTGTTGGTTGGAATTTTCTAATTTAAAATATTTTTTTTGATGAGATATCATCTGAAGATTATTTTTTCCATTTATATTGATGTTTTTATTTTGACTTTTATTTTTATAAAAATAAAAGTCAAAAAGAAGTAATTTGATTGGTATAATCCATGGTTTAATCTTATATGCATCAAAAAGTAAGACAAATTCTGGGAAGAACCAAGATTTTAGATTTGATATGGTATGATAAACTCTTTCTTGATTCATTCCCATCCAATTAAAAAAAATACTTTTTTGATTGGATGGGTTGATTTCTTGATGAATCATAAGAGAAAAAATAGCTTTTTTTTTCAATTTGTTGTTGATTTTTTTTTCAGTCTTAGTATTTTTATCAATTTTGGTACCGATATGTGTATTGGTCCAGGTCTCAATATCGATATTTTTTCTAAGACAAAAGTGGAGAATTTGACAATCAAAATATTTTCTATCTAGATTTTTATGCGTATCAATAATATATCCTTCTTCTAGATAATCACTAATAGCTGTACTTACCAATACATAAAATGATTCGGATTTTGATTTATTGAAATTATATGGAATTTTGTGAACCCCATTTACTTGTAATCTTGACCCATAAATATAAGAATCCTCCTTATCCCCATAGTTCATATATTTATGTGATAAAAGATCATATCTGTAGTGTTTTTTCCATTTTTCTTTTTGATTTGTCAATGAATCCGCTGCATAGTAATTTTGTTTCACGTAATGAATTAATTGGTTTTTTTCTTTTTTATATAAATCCGCTTTAATTGAGTCCTTATCTTGAATCCTATAACGTTGATTGATTCCATTTCGCCATTTTTGTGGTACTAACCGCGACCATTTGGTTTGAGATAAATTGTATTGATAATGCCCCTTTAACCAGTTTTTCCATTCAATCATTCCAGACTTATGAATTTTCTTATGTCTTGAATTGTAATCAAATATTCCTCGTGTCATACAATAATTCTTGATTTTATCCTTAATAAAAGGGTAAGTCCCCTGATATTGAAGTAGAGATTTCAATTGATACTTGTTAAGTAATTGGGTTTGTGATAATTTGTAAAATACATATGCTTGGGACAAGGAGGATAAGTCATAATAAATTTTTGTACTATTACTAATATTAGTATTCGAAAAGGACTTTTTTATAGTGGAAAAAAAGTTCATTGTATTTTGATCTCTTTCATCAATTCCTTCCTGATTTGTTTGATCGTTGTAAACGGATTTATTGATTATTTTTTTTGTTGATTCAAAGAAAAGTTGGAAATAGATCCTGTGAATGGTAATCATACATAGCAAGATATCTATATATATATTTTCAATCAGAGATTTCATAAAATAATGTGATTTACGTATTAATCGTATATTTATTCTTTGGAATATCTGCCAAATATGTTTCTGTGATTTCGATCTTTTATCATCACAAGTTATAATTATTTTTTTCTTGTCTTTTGTGATTCGTTCTATTTGATTCCTGATTGTGATTGTTCTATCAGAAAGATCTTTCATCTTTTTTTCTATGAGTGAATAATTTGTCCAATTCATGGATTGGATTTGAATGGTTGATTTGTGAATAATCTTATTATTTATTTCGGAATCTTTTCCATTTTCAGCCGTTTCATATACTTTCCCCTTGCTCAATTCAAATAAGAATATTGGGTTTACTTTTTGGATTTCCTTCATTATTCGTTTTAGAACTAGAAGTATTTTAATGATCCATCTTGTTTTTTCTTTTGAAACTTTTAGAAGTAGAAATAAATCCTTTTTAACTTTTCTAACTTTTTTTTGGAATTCTTTATAAATGGGTTCAAAAAAGGAAGGTCGTTTTCGGGGATTTCCAAAAGGGAATTCCGCTTCCATTCCCCAAACTGTTAAAAAACAAAAATTGTCTTTTTTTCCTTTTTTTTTTATTTGATCCCTAGGATGAGATCGTATTTTAGATCTTCGCCAAGGTTTCAAACAGAAAGGAAATAGAATCTTTATCTGAATACCGTCTGTTAACCAATCTTTGGGAAATTCTGTTTCTGATAATTGAACACCATTATAAGTGCATTTAACATGCATTTCTCTATTCCACTCCTTCAAATCCTCATACCATTCGGGGAATTGGAATAATAACATACGGCCAATATTTTTAGCAATTATCAATGAAGGCAATACAATGTGTTTTCTAAGAAAAGATTGGGTTACTAACATCAAACCTCTTATTGCTTGAGCAAGTATAATGCTATCCCAAGTTTCTGATATTACTATACGTTCATTTTCCTCTTTTTTTTCTTCGCTTTTTTTCTCTTTTTCCCTTGTCTCTTCTTCCTCAAAACCAAAATGTGAAATTTTCAATTCTGGTTCTCTACCCAACGAATTCCTAAAAATGAGATTCATCATTTCAGAGATATAAAAAGAAGAAAAAAAAAATGTTTTGTCTATTCGATCCAAAAAAAGCGGAGAATGCACATTTGCTTGAAACATTTCCCAAATAACCGTTTTACGTCTTTGAGCACGCATGGATCCTTTGATTATATCCCGACGAAAATCCGATTGTTGCGAGTAACGTATCAAAGCCACCTCTTCTGCTTGATCACTATTATTAGTATTATTTGTAGTTATAATAGGGTTGGTATTCTGATTGTTATCAGTATAAATTACTACGCGTTTGGCTTTTCTTGAACGAATTTCATGATCTTCCTTAGATTCTTCCCCATTTTCTTCCTCCTGTTCTTCCAAATCATCAGTTAATTTGTATGACCACCGGGGAACCCTTTTACGGATTTCTTCTATTCCAATAGATTTATTTCTAATTATTGTTTGCTCGTTTGGATCAGTTGTAATTACATCGAATACCCACTTTAAAGCTTTTGTTTGATTTTCTAAATCAATTCTTGTTTGCTCTCTCAATAAAGAATATTTTTTAAAATGCAAAATGGGTGCAGGCTCAAAAGGAAATTCTTTGATTGAGGTTAAGGAATTACCAATATAATTCAGTAATGATTCCCTATCAGGCGGATTCTTTTGATGTTCAAATTTTCTGGAATAATTAGAATTATTATTATTAGGAAGTAGCCCATAAATCTTATTTATCCAATTGATTTCTATGGAATCCTCCGTATCCGTAGAAGTGATTAAATCATTCATGATCATATGTGAATAGAATTTTTTTATTGTTCCACGATATGGTCCCCTCAAAAAGGGGTCATACGTTTTGGGCAAGTATTTTTGTTCGTTTTCATCATTGCATAATCTGGTCCTTTTTTCGAGCATATCTAGAGCAAGAAATCCCTTTTCTTTTTCTAGAGCTTTTGTTCGACTTATTAATTCATTGTTCAAGTTGTACTTTTTTTGCTCATTGGTATAAACCCAATAATGATACTGATCCACA